TTGACATAATAGAAGTAAGTGGATCGATCAAGTAGCCGAATTCTAAAGAAAAATCATTATCGAGGGTCCAAGACCATACATATTGATAGATAGAACTGCTTTTTATTTGCTGAATAGACAGATTAGTTGAAAAAATCATGACTATACTTAACAATAAAATACTCGAAAAAGCCCACATACGACGGAGATTTTTTGTTGCTGTCGGAAAAAGAAGAAGTCCCACTCCTATTAACATAGGAACTGGAAGTGGAAGGAAAGGTATGATCCACGCATATTGATATGTCTGTTCCATAAAAAAAGTTTTTTAATTCTTAATTAATATTAATTGTTTCCGATTCACCGGATCTTACCTCTTTTTGAAAGGAGTCAATAAAAAAATAAAGATATGCACTAACTTAATAACTTAAATAGAAATAGAATTTTTGAATTTTTATCTCTTTTTATACTTATTCTTTAGAAGTTTCTGCTAAATACTTCAAATATTCAAATCAAGAAGTTACAATTGGTCAAATCATATGAAAAAAGCAGATTAATTACTAGTCTCCTTCGAACTTTCAAATTCAAGTTAAATTAGGCATATTTTTCGCGAATTTGACAAGTTACTAAAAAAAAAAGAATATTCTTTTTTTTTTTAGTAATAAAAATAGTTTATGCGATTTTCCCATATCTTTCACGCATCTTATGTATTCTTTTTGATTTTTAGAATCAAAAATATTATCTAGAAAAGAAATACATAATGAATTGGCAAAGCGCAAATTTCTTTTGAACAATAGATGTCTTTCACATCCAGCTATACCAATGAGTAATCTCTTAATTTTGATTTAAATGGCAGTTCCAAAAAAACGTACTTCTGCATCAAAAAAGCGTATTCGTAAAAATTTTTGGAAAAGGAAGGGGTATTGGGCAGCGTTAAAAGCGTTTTCCTTAGGGAAATCTATTTCTACCGGGAATTCCAAAAGTTTTTTTGTGCAACAAACAAATAAAATAAGTAATAAAACATAACATGTTACAATAATCTGAATCGGCTTGACTCAAAAATTGACTCATTTCGTTTCGAAAATAAAATTCCCGCTTTCCATTCCCTGTTGAGTTAATCAATAGGAAATGGAATTTGTTTCGCTCTTAGAATTAGAATAAGGATTTTTCTCTTTACCGTACTGAATTTGAATTCAAAAAAACATAAGATACGTAATTGTCTTTTTAGTATATTTTCTCATTTCCAAGGTGGGGAGTATTATTTTCCCCATCAGCCTGTTTCTTACAATAATATAAGCAATAATATAAGGTTTTCTTTTTTCTCTAGATCCACGTTTTCTCTATAGAAAGGCGAGTAAAAAATCAAAATCATTGAAACTAATTGATTAAAATTCTAAACCTTTTTGTGCAACTTTCTTCTTTTTGGATTTTCTATGAATTCCTATATAGACTCCCATATATTTATTGCCATCAATCCACTCAAAAACACTTAACAAATTTTTTTGGATAAATATGTGTCAATTTTTACTGATCCAAAATTTTTTTGTTCATTGATAAAATGGATTTTTTGGTTTCGATGTTTGAAATCAAATAAATCAAAAACAGTTCATTAAAACAAAACAAAAATGTTTTTTTTTGGGGGGGGTTCTATCCCTTAATTCATAGTTGGACTATCTAGTTTTCCAAGAGTTCAAGTCGAGGAGAGTCTAAAATACACAATAAAACTAAGACCCTAAATTCAAATAATGAACCTTCAAATACCTATTTGAACGAATTTTTATTCATCAATTTGAATCTTTCCTAAAAAATATTGCAACAATTTAATTCTTAAATCTAGACGATTGCTTATTCATAGGGTATTATGAATTCAAGACAAGCCGCTATGGTGAAATTGGTAGACACGCTGCTCTTAGGAAGCAGTGCTAGAGCATCTCGGTTCGAGTCCGAGTGGCGGCATGTCATCTCCTAAAAAAAGTAAATAGATCCTATAATGAATTCAATTTCCGATTTCCTTTTTAGAATTATGGGACTCCTTAAAAAAAATTTATGATATTTTCAACTTTAGAGCATATATTAACTCATATTTCTTTTTCGATTGTTTCAATTGTAATTACAATTCATTTCATAACTTTTTTAGTCGATGAAATCGTAAAACTATATGATTCATCCGAAAAGGGGATGATAATGACTTTTTCCTGTATAACTGGATTATTAGTTACTCGTTGGGTTTATTCGGGACATTTTCCACTAAGTGATTTATATGAATCATTAATCTTCCTTTCATGGAGTTTTTCCCTGATTCATATAGTCCCGTATTTCAAAAGAAATCAAAATCTTCTAAGCACAATAATTGGACCAAGTGCTATTTTTACCCAGGGCTTTGCTACTTCAGGTCTTTTAACTGAAATACACGAATCCAAAATATTAGTACCTGCTCTCCAATCCGAGTGGTTAATAATGCACGTAAGTATGATGATATTAGGCTATGCAGCTCTTTTATGTGGATCATTATTATCAGTATCAC